GTGACTCTCATTCGTTGATTATTCTCTACTAATCACAAAGACATCGGCACCCTATATCTAATCTTTGGGGCCTGAGCAGGAATAGTGGGAACTGCTTTAAGCATCCTAATTCGGGCAGAATTAAGTCAACCAGGCACTTTACTAGGAGACGACCAAATCTTTAATGTTATCGTAACTGCCCATGCCTTCGTTATAATTTTTTTTATAGTTATACCAGTTATAATCGGAGGCTTCGGAAACTGACTTGTACCAATAATACTTAGCGCCCCAGATATAGCCTTCCCACGTATAAACAACATAAGCTTTTGACTTCTTCCACCCTCACTACTTCTACTTCTAGCTTCCGCAGGAGTCGAAGCAGGGGCTGGAACGGGATGAACCGTGTACCCACCTCTAGCAGGAAATTTAGCCCACACAGGAGCCTCTGTTGACTTAACAATTTTCTCCCTTCACCTGGCCGGTATTTCATCAATTCTAGGAGCAGTCAACTTTATTACAACAATTTTTAATATAAAACCCCCAACTATAACACAATACCAAACTCCTTTATTTGTTTGATCCGTTTTAATTACTGCAGTCCTTCTTCTTCTATCACTTCCCGTACTTGCAGCCGCCATTACTATACTTTTAACAGATCGTAATTTAAATACATCTTTCTTTGACCCTGCAGGCGGAGGAGACCCAATTCTTTACCAACACTTATTTTGATTCTTTGGGCACCCTGAAGTTTATATTCTAATCTTACCAGGCTTTGGAATTATCTCTCATGTAGTTGCCTATTACTCCGGAAAAAAAGAACCGTTTGGATATATAGGTATAGTCTGAGCAATAATAGCTATTGGATTACTAGGATTTATTGTATGAGCCCACCACATATTTACAGTAGGAATAGATGTTGACACACGAGCCTACTTTACATCAGCCACAATAATTATTGCCATCCCAACAGGAGTTAAAGTTTTCAGCTGATTAGCTACTCTCCATGGCGGAAAAATCGTATGAGACACCCCCATACTTTGAGCTTTAGGCTTTATTTTCTTATTTACTGTGGGAGGACTTACCGGAATCGTTTTATCCAACTCATCACTAGACATCATTCTTCATGATACTTATTATGTAGTAGCTCACTTCCACTATGTGTTATCTATGGGGGCTGTTTTCGCAATCATGGCAGGCTTCGTTCACTGATTCCCGCTATTCACGGGATACACACTTAACGAAACCTGATCAAAAGCACACTTTGTAATTATATTTGCTGGTGTAAATCTTACATTTTTCCCTCAACATTTCCTAGGCTTAGCTGGTATACCACGACGTTATTCAGATTACCCAGATGCCTACACTACATGAAATGTAATTTCCTCAATTGGATCAACAATCTCATTAATTGCTGTTATACTATTTATATTTATCTTATGAGAAGCCTTCTCTGCTAAACGTAAAGCTGTTGCTACAGACCTTCTCAACACTAATATTGAATGACTTCATGGCTGCCCACCTCCCTACCATACTTATGAAGAACCAGCTTATGTTCAAACTAACTTCAAGAAAAGAGGGATTCGAACCCCCCTACGCTGGTTTCAAGCCAGGTGCATAACCATATCTGCCACTTTCTTAAGATACTAGTAAAACTATTACACTACCTTGTCAAGGTAATATTATGAGCCTTATACTCATGTATCTTGCTTATGGCACAGCAAGCTCAACTAGGACTTCAAGATGCAGCCTCCCCTATCATAGAAGAACTTATTCATTTTCATGATCACACTCTAACAGTTGTATTCTTAATTAGTGTACTAATTTTTTACCTTATTATTCTAATAGTTACTGCCCGATTCACAAGTAAATATTCTCTTGATTCTCAAGAAGTAGAGATCGTATGAACAGTTATACCAGCCATTGTTCTCATTATAATTGCTCTTCCATCCCTACGTATTCTTTACCTTACCGACGAAATTAGTGACCCACATTTAACAATTAAAGCAGTTGGACATCAATGATACTGATCCTATGAGTATACTGATTATAACCAGATAGAATTCGACTCTTACATAACACCAACCAATGAACTAGAACCTGGAGGAATCCGCCTTCTAGACGTTGATCATCGCATCGTAGTACCAATAGAATCCCCTATTCGCATGTTAATTACATCAGAAGATGTAATCCACTCCTGAACTATTCCATCTCTAGGCACTAAAATAGATGCAGTCCCAGGCCGATTAAATCAAGCAACATTTATTACAGTTCGACCAGGCCTATATTTCGGTCAATGCTCAGAAATCTGCGGTGCAAATCATAGTTTTATGCCAATCGCACTAGAAGCTGTTCCTCTCTCATATTTTGAAAGTTGAACTTCTGATATATTAGAATCTTAACATATATACTGCCACTAAGAAGCTAACTTAGCATCAGCCTTTTAAGCTGAAGACGGGTGAATATATTCTCCCTTAGTGATATGCCACAACTTGAGCCCGCTCCTTGATTTTCTATACTTACAGTATCATGATTAATTATTTTATTACTAATTATGCCAACTATTATATTTTACCAAACACAAAACACCATCTCTGCTCAACAAGCCACTAAACCCAAACAACCCACCTGAACCTGACCATGACACTAGCGATTTTTGATCAATTTAACTCCCCGACCATATTTGGGCTCCCTTTAGCCTGACTAGCTATACTAGTCCCTAGTATGTTACTAATTTTACAAACACCAAATTTTATTAAATCTCGCTATCACACACTACTATTGCCCACACTAATAACTATTACTAAACAACTATTTGCTCCGATCAACACACAAGGACACAAATGAGCCCTAATCTGTATAGCCTCTATAATATTTATCTTAACAATTAATCTTCTAGGGTTATTACCTTACACCTATACACCTACTACCCAACTATCAATAAATATAGGATTAGCAGTACCAATGTGATTAGCTACAGTTCTTATCGGCCTACAAAAAAAACCAACAGAAGCCCTAGCCCACTTATTACCAGAAGGCACCCCAATTGCACTCATCCCGATGCTTATTATTATCGAAACTATTAGCCTTTTTATCCGACCTATCGCACTAGGAGTCCGACTAACTGCTAATTTAACAGCTGGGCATCTACTCATCCAATTAATTTCTATCACTACCTTTGCAGTAATACCAATAGTCTCACTTACACTAGCTACTTCATTACTCCTTCTCCTTTTAACTATTCTAGAGTTAGCTGTTGCTATAATCCAAGCATATGTCTTTATTTTGCTTTTAACCCTTTATCTCCAAGAAAACGTCTATGTCCCACCAAGCTCACGCATACCACATGGTAGACCCAAGCCCCTGACCCCTAACTGGTGCTGGCGCCGCACTATTAATAACCTCTGGCCTAGCCATATGATTCCATAAAAATTCTTGCATCTTAATAACACTAGGCCTAATTCTAATGCTTCTTACAATATATCAATGATGACGAGATGTTGTTCGAGAAGGCACCTTTCTAGGTCATCATACTTCTCCAGTTCAACAAGGTCTACGCTATGGAATAATCTTGTTTATTATTTCAGAAGTCTGTTTTTTCGCAGGTTTTTTCTGAGCCTTTTATCACGCCAGCCTAGCACCAACTCTAGAACTCGGCCTAACATGACCCCCAACAGGAATTACTCCACTAAACCCATTTGAAGTGCCACTACTAAATACTGCAGTTCTACTTGCCTCCGGAGTATCCGTAACCTGAGCCCACCATAGTATTACTGAAAAAAACCGAACAGAAGCAACTCAAGCCCTAGCCCTAACAGTTCTGCTTGGACTTTACTTTACAGCCCTTCAAGTTATAGAATACTATGAAACCCCATTTACAATGGCAGATAGCGTATACGGCTCTACTTTTTTTGTGGCAACAGGCTTCCACGGCTTACATGTAATTATTGGCTCGCTATTTCTACTTACATGCTTAGTACGACACATACAATATCACTTTACCTCTAAACATCACTTCGGCTTCGAGGCCGCTGCTTGATATTGACACTTTGTAGACGTTGTCTGACTGTTCTTATACATCTCAATCTACTGATGAGGCTCTTAACCTACCTGCCTTTTTAATACACTTAATATAGTTGGCCTCCAACCAACCAAACCTGGTATAAATCCAAGAAAAGGCACATGAACTCCTTCATAGTTATAATCACCTTAACTTTAACCCTATCGTCTATTTTAGCTCTACTAGCATTTTGACTACCGATCATAAAACCCGATAGTGAAAAACTCTCCCCCTACGAATGCGGCTTCGACCCACAGGGATCTGCCCGCCTACCATTCTCCCTTCGGTTCTTCCTAGTAGCTATCCTATTTTTACTATTCGATTTAGAAATTGCCCTTCTTCTCCCATCTCCATGAGCAACAAACATTTCTCACCCAGAATTCACCCTTCTTTGAGCTTCCCTATTTGTTATTCTTCTTACACTAGGCCTGATCTATGAATGACTGCAAGGAGGACTTGACTGAGCAGAATAGTTTATTGGGGTTTAGTCTAATTAAGACAATTGATTTCGGCTCAATTAATCCTGAACTTTCAGGAACACCTACTCTCACATGCCCCTGACATTAATTTTTACATCTTTCTTCCTAGCCTTATTAGGCCTATCCCTGCAACGAAAACACCTTCTTTCACTTTTACTTACCTTAGAAAGCATAGCCCTAGCACTATATGTCTCTACAGCACTATGAGCCTTAAACAACACATCACTTCCAATAATAGCAGCACCACTTATTATTTTAACCTTTTCAGCCTGTGAAGCTGGCATGGGATTATCTTTAATAATCGCAACAGCTCGTACTCATAACACTGACCAATTAAAAGCCCTGAACCTATTAAAATGCTAAAACTTATTATCCCCTCAATTATATTAATTCCAATAACCTTTTTAATTAACAAAAAAAGTATATTATGAACTGCTACAACCTTCTTCAGCTTTTTAATTGCAACTTTGACAACACTCACATTAAACATAGACATAACTGAACATAATTCAACCAATTCCCTCCTAAGCATCGACCAATTCTCATGCCCACTAATTATACTCTCTTGCTGATTACTACCCTTAACCATTATAGCTAGCCAAGCACATATAAAAACTGAACCAATCACACGACAAAAAACAATAATCTCCCTGCTTATCCTCCTTCAAGTCCTTCTATGCATTACATTTGGAGCCTCCAACCTACTAATATTTTATATTGCCTTTGAAACTACCTTAATCCCCACTCTTTTAATTATTACCCGTTGAGGAAATCAAAAAGAACGACTCACAGCTGGTCTTTACTTCCTCTTCTATACCCTATCTGCCTCTCTCCCTCTACTTCTTGCCCTCATTATAATTCAAGCCCACTTAAACTCTCTGTCAACATATATCATCCCACTTTCAGACCTCTCGCTACTCTCTAACACACCATGATCTGAAGCCTTGTGATGAATTGCCTGCTTTTTAGCCTTTTTGATTAAAATACCTCTTTATATCTTCCACTTATGATTACCAAAAGCCCACGTAGAAGCTCCAATTGCAGGCTCTATAATCTTAGCCGCAATTCTACTAAAACTAGGGGGCTACGGCATAATTCGCATATCATCATTATTTATCCCCCTAACTAAAGACTTAGCTACTCCTTTTATAATTATTGCTATATGAGGAATAATTGTGACTAGTTCAATTTGTTTACGACAAACAGACCTAAAATCTATAATTGCCTACTCATCTGTGAGCCACATAGGCCTAGTTGTAGCTGGAATTTTCACAATAACACCCTGAGCATGATCTGGAGCTCTTGCAATAATAATTGCACACGGATTAGTGTCATCAGGCTTATTTTGTCTTGCTAATATTACATATGAACGCACTCACACACGTTCAATCTTCATAAACCGAGGCCTACAAGCCCTATTTCCTCTAATATCATTCTGATGACTTATAATAACACTTGCTAATATAGCCCTACCCCCATTCCCAAACTTTATAGCAGAAATTCTAATCATCACCTCTTTATTTAGCTGATCGAATTGAACTATCATTCTACTAGGCCTAAGCATAACATTAACTGCCCTTTTCTCATTAAATATGCTTATTATAACTCAACACGAACACCCGAATAAACATGCCCCAGTTAATCCTAGCACCACACGAGAACACCTACTAATACTTATACATATAGCCCCTGTTATTCTTCTTATCGCCAACCCAAGCACTATTATAATTAGAAGCACGCATAGTTTAAACAAAACATTAGATTGTGAGTCTAATAATGAAGGTTAAAACCCCTCTGCCTGCCGAGAGGAGCAAGGCAGCACTAAGAACTGCTAATTCTTTCCCCTGAGGTTCAACTCCACAGTCCTCTCGAGCTTCTAAAGGATAAATAGAAATCCGCTGGCCTTAGGTGCCACCAATCTTGGTGCAAATCCAAGTAGAAGCTAATGAATTCTAACTATCTAACTTTAATTATAAACTCCGGAGCACTACTTACAATTATTATTCTCCTTCCCCCCATCATTATACCAAAACCATCTATAATTCTTACAACTAAACTAGTTAAAACCTCTATATTTATTAGTCTAATCCCGTTGACTATTTACTTAAACGAAAATATAGAGACCACTCTTACACTAAAACCCTGAATAGATTGAACCCTATTTAATATTGCCCTATCTTTTAAAATCGACAAATATACTGCTATTTTTACCCCAATCGCCTTAATAATCACCTGAAGTATTATAGAATTCTCACAATGATATATAGAGAAAGAACGGCTTGTAGACAAGTTTTTTAAATATCTTCTTCTATTCTTAATTACAATAATCACCTTTATCTCTGCAAATAACCTACTACAACTATTTATCGGCTGAGAAGGGGTAGGAATTATGTCCTTCCTTCTGATTAGTTGATGATCAGGTCGAACAAAAGCTAATATTTCTGCTCTTCAGGCAGTAGCCTACAACCGTATTGGAGACATTGGACTAATAATAAGTATAATCTGAATATGCTCCAACACTAATTCCTGAGATTTACAACAAATCACCCTACTTTTATCTGATCAACAATACATTATCCCAACCCTGGGATTCTTAATCGCAGCCACAGGAAAATCAGCTCAATTCGGATTACACCCCTGACTCCCAGCTGCAATAGAAGGCCCCACACCTGTTTCAGCCTTACTTCACTCAAGTACAATAGTTGTTGCAGGAGTATTTCTTCTTATTCGACTCCACCCACTATTTCAAAATTACCCCTTTATACTAGAAATAACCCTCTGCCTTGGAGCAATAACCACTATTTTCGCTGCCCTTTGTGCAACAACACAAAATGATATCAAAAAAATTATTGCCTTTTCTACATCAAGTCAGCTAGGCCTAATAATAGTAGCAATTGGCCTCAATCACCCCCACATTGCCTTCCTCCATATATGCACGCATGCTTTTTTCAAAGCGATACTCTTCTTATGCTCAGGAAGCATTATTCATAATATAAATAATGAGCAAGACATCCGAAAATTTAGTTGTTTAAACAATAATCTCCCTCTAACAACATCCTGTATAACAATCGGGTCAGCAGCATTAATAGGCTTGCCGTTCCTGGCCGGCTTCTTCACAAAAGATCTCATCCTAGAGGCCCTAAACACCTCCTATACTAATGCCTGAGCCCTAATAGTCACCCTCCTGGCCGTAACACTAACAACTGCTTATAGCTCACGACTAATTATTATATCAGCCTCTAACGCACCACGATATTTAGCCCTAACCCCCACGCACGAAAACAACTTCATTAAAAATCCCCTAAAGCGTTTAGCTTGAGGTAGCATAATCTCGGGATTAATTATTACAAGCACACTACCACCAATAAAACCGCAAATCTTTACAATACCACCATATATTAAAACTATTGCCCTAATTATGTTCATCATTAGCCTAGTTATCTCTATAGAACTAACTAACAAAAAAATTAACCAAACTACATTCTCCTTTTTTACTCAGCTAGCATTTTACCCTCACATCATTCATCGCTCCCTGTCCCGTTTATCTCTAGTATGGAGCCAAAAACTAATAACACAAATGACAGATCTATCATGACTTGAAAAAATTGGACCAAAAGGATTAACCAACAACCAATTAAAACCCTCAACAATACTGACAGAAGCTCATCACTTAAACTCTGCCACTCTACCATTAATAGCCTTTACCCTAGCTCTAATTACACTCAGTCTTACAGCTCGCAGGGCCCCACGATCTACCCCACGAACAACCACTAAAACAGAAAATAAACAAACTAATAAAGCCCACCCAGCCAATATAAGAATAAACCCAACCTCATAAAAAGTTGTGACTCCTAACCACTCGGCCCCAAAAATCCCACCAACATAATCTACCCCGTCACAAGCCACTGATGTACTCAATAAAAAGTTATTAAAATAAAAATAGCCAGCGAAACAAACACACAAAACACAAACTATAAAAAATCAAAATAACCGACCCCCAAGAATCTCAGGGTAAGGATCAGCAGCCAAGGCTGCTGAATACACAAAAACTACCATCATTCCTCCAAGGTATAATAACACCAGGACTAAAGATAAGAAGGTACCCCCATGGTACAAAATAACAATACACCCAGAAACAGCAGCAAATACCAAGCCTAAAGCAGAAAAATAAGGAGAAGGGCTTAAAACAACCACAGCTACACCCAATAAAAACATTATAAAAAAACACAAAACGAAACTTAACATATGCTCTAATAAAACTACTACTTTTATGTTAGAGCACTTCTTAATACCCTCTCTACTCTTCCTCACCTATGCCTCTATGGCATAGGTATATATAATGGCATAGGTATATGCCTCTATGGCATAGGTATATATAATGGCATAGGTATATGCCTTTATGGCATAGGTATATATAATGGCATAGGTATATGCCTCTATGGCATAGGTATATATAATGGCATAAGTACTTACTCCTCAACATATCATTACAACTCATTGCACAGGCTTATCCCAGACTAAGGTACTCCTTTTACCATTCTTGGCATACAACTGCTAAGCTCGATTTCCCGGAGGGTATACAAGTATATTCCACGATAACACTCACCTATCCATGGGCATACATGATATACTTTTCCCAGCTTCAATAGTCTCTCATTCCCGCGGTTTCACGACAACCCCCTTACCCCCTTTGACCCCCCAAGTTCATTGCTGCCGTCAACCCCCTCAGGAACCGGCGAACTTTTGGTCATTTTTACCTAACTTATAAAGCTTTAATAGCTTAAATATAAAGCACTGGTCTTGTAAACCAGCGAGTGAAGATGTAACCTCTTCTTAAAGCAGCATTCTCATTAAGACTTTAACTTAAACTAGTGACTTGAAAAACCACCGTTGTAGAATTCAACTATAAGAACCACCCAATTACAATTTTTGTAATTTTTAAAATTTTTTTTAATTGTAATTTTAAAATTTTTTTTTTAATTGTATTTTAAAATTTTTTTTTTTAATTGTATTTTAAAATTTTTTTTTTAATTGTAATTTTAAAATTTTTTTTTTTAATTGTAATTTTAAAATTTTTTTTTTTTAATTGTAATTTTAACGCATCTATTATGTCCCACCCACCAACCATTCTTCGAAAAACTAACCCACTCCTATCGTTAGGTAATAGCATGTTAGTTGACCTTCCTTCTCCTGCTAATATCTCGGCCTGATGAAATTTTGGCTCACTTTTAAGCCTATGTCTAATCTTACAAATTATTACAGGACTAATTCTTGCAATACACTATACCGCCAACACTGAACTAGCCTTCTCTTCAGTTATACACATTTGTCGTGACGTTAACAACGGATGGCTTATACGAAACCTCCATGCCAATGGGGCCTCTATATTCTTTATTTGTATTTATGCTCACATTGGGCGAGGGATTTACTACGGCTCTTATTTATATAAAGAAACATGAAACGTCGGAGTCGTCTTATTTGCATTAACTGCAGCTACTGCTTTCGTTGGTTATGTACTCCCATGAGGGCAAATGTCCTTCTGAGGGGCAACCGTTATTACAAATTTAATTTCAGCAGTGCCTTATGTAGGAGATGATATTGTAGTATGATTATGAGGCGGCTTCTCAGTATCAAACGCCACATTAACCCGGTTTTTTACATTTCATTTTATTTTACCATTTATTCTAGCAGCAATAACTATAATTCATATTATATTCCTTCATCAAACAGGGTCTGGTAACCCCCTAGGTATTAACTCTAATTTGGATAAAATTCAATTTCACCCATACTTCTCTTTCAAAGACATTTTTGGCTTTGTTATTTTACTTGGAGTTCTTTTTATAATCTCTCTTTTAGCCCCAAATGCACTAGGTGAGCCAGACAATTTTATTTATGCCAACCCTCTTAGTACCCCACCTCACATTAAACCAGAGTGATACTTCCTGTTTGCCTATGCGATTCTACGCTCTGTTCCTAATAAACTAGGCGGGGTTATGGCTTTAGCAGCAGCCATCATAATCCTCCTGGTAATCCCCTTTACCCACACCTCTAAGCAACGAGGCATTCAATTTCGTCCACTCGCCCAAGTTGTATTTTGAATTTTGATTGCTGATCTAGCCCTACTCACTTGACTAGGAGGAGAGCCAGCTGAACACCCATTTATTTTAATAACACAAATTGCATCAACAGTGTACTTTATAATTTTTATTCTAATCTTCCCACTTCTAGGCCGCCTAGAAAATAAATTAATCCTGCTATCAAAGAACACCGGCAAATTCAACTGAAGTATAACACACAGATTTTTCAAAGGGAGGGGATTCAAACCCCTGTATCTAGCTCCCAAAGCTAGTATCTTAACATTAAATTACCCTCTGATTTTTTAACGTCAAGAGTAGCTTAACATTAAAGCAGAGCACTGAAGATGCCCAGATGGTTTTAGAACCCCCTGACACAAAGGATTAGTTCCAGCCTTAATATCAACTACATATGAAATTACACATGCAAGTTTCCGCACCCCCGTGAGGACCTCCTTTAACTATGAACATAAAAAAGAGATGGTATCAGGCTCACAATAAGTTAGCCCACAACACCTAGCCACCCACACCCTCAAGGGTACTCAGCAGTGATAAACCTTAAGCTATTGGCGCAAGCCTGACTAAGTTACATATCTTAGAGCTGGTAAACCTCGTGCCAGCCACCGCGGTTATACGAGGAGCTCAAGCTGATATTTCCGGCACAAAGCGTGATTAAAATACTAGCTTAATTAATACTATAGAAGCCATCATGCCTGCTAGTTGAATAGGTATGCTTAAATATCTCAACATCGAAAGAATCTATATTAATAAACTCACTTTGACATCACGAAAGCAAAACTCACAAACCGGGATTAGATACCCCGCTATGCCTGCCATAAATAAACCACCGTCGCCAGGGCACTACGAACAATCGTTTAAAACCCAAAGAACTTGACGGCACCCTAAACCCACCTAGAGGAGCCTGTCCTATAACCCGATACCCCACGTTTTAACCCCACCGCCTCTCGCCCCCAGTCTATATACCGCCGTCGCCAGCCAACCTTATAAAAGAATAACCGTAAGCAAAAAAGCTATCAATGCAAATACGTCAGGTCGAGGTGCAACCTATGAGGCAGGCAGAGATGGGCTACACTCTCTCCCCAGAGTATACGAATAACTTAATGAAATAATTTTGAAGGTGGATTTAGCAGTAAACAAGAATAGTTTGTCTAGTTGAAGTTGGCCACTAGGGTGCGTACACACCGCCCGTCACTCTCCCCCATCCCTCCAGGAGAAAAGTCGTAACATGGTAAGCGTACCGGAAGGTGCGCTTGGAAAACAGAAGATAGCTTAAAAGTTAAGCATTTCCCTTACACCGAAAATATTCTTGTGCGATTCAAGATCTTCTGATTACTGATTTGAGTATATTTATCTAACAACTTTTAATTTATGATTATAAAACATTTCACACATTTACAGCAAACCATTGCCCCCATTTTAGTATAGGTGATAGAAAAATAAAACACGTATAGTACCGCAAGGGAATATTGAAAAAGTGATGAAACAGATCAATTAAGTAAAATAAAGCAAAGATAAAATCTTGTACCTTTTGCATCATGGCTTAGCAAGTAAACCCGAAAATACTGCCGCCACCCCGAAACTAGACGAGCTACCCTGGGATTACCTATAAGGGTTAATCCGTATCTGTGGCAAAAGATTGGAAAAAGCCCTGGGTAGAGGTGAAAAGCCTACCGAGCCTAGTGATAGCTGGTTACTTAAGAAACAAGTTTAAGCTTGATCTTAATTTGTAGATAAGCAACAAAATTACTTATAAATTTAAACATCTTACTACTCTACATTTTAAGTTTTATTCACTAGGGGTACAGCCCTAGTGAACAGAGATACAGCTCTATTAATTAGATAATATCCCACTTATAAACTTAAGTAGGCCTAAAAGCAGCCACCAATAAGAAAAGCGTTACAGCTTAAGTTTACTAAACTTTAAATACCACAATATATAAAGACCCTATAACCACTATTAAGTAATCCTATATAATAGGAAATATCCTGCTAAGATTAGTAATTTGAGGTCGCACCCCTCTAAATGTAAGTGTAAACCAGATCGGACCAACCACTGGAAATTAACGGCCCTTAAAACAACAGGAAATCAGCAACATGACTACCAACAGGAAAAACAAGAACTAATAACCGTTAACCCTACACTGGAACATAATATAGAAGATTTAAAGGATGAGAAGGAACTCGGCAAACACATGCCTCGCCTGTTTACCAAAAACATCACCTCCAGATAAGAATCACCTATTGGAGGCAAGACCTGCCCAATGATTAATATTGAATGGCCGCGGTACTTTGACCGTGTAAAAGTAGCGTAATCACTTGTCTTGTAAATTAAGACTGGAATGAAAGGTTACACGAGGGCATAACTGTCTCCTTATCCCTATCAATGAAATTGACCTACCCGTGCAAAGGCGGGTATAAACCCATAAGACGAGAAGACCCTGTGGAGCTTCCAAACATTTACATCGCATAATTATTATTCACGATGCACAGTTTTAGGTTGGGGCAACCACGGAACAAAAGTAATATCCACGACGACGAAAATACAATTTTCTTAACCTAGAGTTACAACTCTAAGCATTAGTAAAACTAACGTTAATAGACCCAGCATCACTTGCTGCCTAACGAAACAAGTTACCCCAGGGATAACAGCGCAATCCTTTCCACGAGCCCGAATCAACGAAAGGGTTTACGACCTCGATGTTGGATCGGGGCACCCCAATGGCGCAAAAGCTATTAAAGGTTCGTTTGTTCAACGATTAAAGCCCCACGTGATCTGAGTTCAGACCGGAGTAATCCAGGTCAGTTTCTATCTATGTTTGCTGCTTCCCTAGTACGAAAGGACCGGCGAAGCAAGGGTCAATACACTTATGCACACCCTACACCAACCTTATGAAATCAACTTAATAAGAATAGTAAGCAACTTTAAATAATAACTAGACAAGTTTATTTGGATGGCAGAGTTAAGTAATTGCACAAGGTTTAAGCCCTTATACCAGGGGTGCAAATCCCCTTCCAAATAAATCATGCTAGTTATATTAACATCTACTTTAATTTTAGTTTTAATAGTTCTGCTTGCAGTAGCATTTCTAACAATAGTTGAACGAAAAACCCTAGGTTATATACAACTTCGCAAAGGGCCAAATGTTGTAGGATTTATGGGACTTTTACAACCTGTTGCAGACGGAGTAAAATTATTTCTAAAAGAACCCGTATGACCTATTGCAGCCTCCCCAGTCTTATTTATCGTAGCCCCCATTATAGCGCTTACCTTAGCTCTATCACTCTGAGTATTTATCCCTATGCCACAATCGATCTCTACTATTAATCTTACTCTTCTTGTAATTTTAGCAATTTCAAGCTTATCAGTATACGCTACCCTTGGCTCAGGTTGAGCCTCTAACTCCAAATATGCACTAATCGGAGCACTTCGGGCCGTAGCTCAAACCATCTCATATGAAGTAAGCCTGGGCTTAATTCTATTGTGTCTAATTATTTTAACGGGGGGATTTTCTCTTCAAGCCTTTATTTACACACAAGAACATACCTGATTCCTACTCTCAAGCTGACCACTAGCAGCAATATGATTTGTTTCTACTTTAGCAGAGACAAACCGAACTCCATTTGATTTAACTGAAGGAGAATCAGAACTTGTCTCTGGTTTTAATGTAGAATATGCTGGAGGTCCATTCGCTTTATTTTTTCTGGCTGAATACTCTAATATCTTATTTATAAATACTCTAACAGCAATCATATTCCTGGGACCTCTTGGGTCAAACAATTTAAATATCTTACCAACTATTAATGTAATAATAAAGGCAACCCCACTCATTATCTTGTTCCTCTGAATCCGAGCCTCATACCCCCGATTCCGATATGACCAGCTGATACACCTTATGTGAAAGAATTTTCTGCCCCTCAACCTAGCTCTTTTTACTCTTCAACTTTCCCTTGCTGTATCATTTGGGGGAGCAGGAGTACCTCAAATATAAACACTAATAACAAATTGAATTTTAACAGTGGAAGTATGTCCGAAAATAGGAACCACTTTGATAGAGTGGCTACAGGGGATATTACCCCCTTTCTTCCTCATTAGTATGAAAGGATTCGAACCTTAATCTGAGAGACCAAAACCCTCCGTGTTTCCATTACACCACACCCTAAGTAAGATAAGCTAAATAAAGCTTTTGGGCCCATACCCCAAATATGATATTACTAATATCTCTTACTATATGCTATCCCCCTTAATTCAATCTACACTACTAATAACCCTAGGTCTTGGCACACTTGTAACATTCTCAAGCACCAGCTGAATTCTAGCTTGAATCGGATTAGAAATTAATACAATTGCTATTATCCCACTAATAGCTAAAACACACCACCCACGTTCAATTGAAGCAACTACTAAATACTTCATTGCTCAAAGTGCAGGCTCTGCCACACTTCTTATTACTGCCTGTTTAGCCGCTTGACACTCAGGAAATTGAGCAATCAGCCCATCAAGCGACCCAATTATCCTTAACGCTATAACTCTTGCTCTAATACTTAAATTGGGCATAGCTCCAATACACTTCTGACTTCCAGAAGTAATAGCAGGCCTAGATCTTACTACAGGCATAATCCTAGCAACTTGACAAAAATTAGCCCCAATTACTCTCCTTATTCAAATTGCACAAGATCAAAATAATGCACTTATTCTTGGCCCAGCTTTATTATCAGTGTTTATTGGGGGGTGGGGGGGCCTAAATCAAACTCAAACACGAAAAATCATGGCCTACTCATCAATCGCACACATAGGCTGAATCGCTAGCATAGCCCCCTTCAACCCAACAATCACTTGAGTTACAACCCTGATCTATTGTTTACTTACAAGCACAACATTTATTAGCCTCAACACTTTAAAAGCTAATAAAATTACAGCACTTACCATAAATAAGCACAATCAAATTTCTCAAATACTTTTATTACTTCTTCTGCTATCTCTAGGTGGCCTCCCCCCACTAACAGGATTTATCAACAAACTTCTAGCATCAGTTGAACTAGCCAACCAAAACCTTGCTATTTATCTGTTCATAATAATAATAGGCTCATTATTAAGTCTATTTTTTTATACCCGCATATGTTACTTATCAATCATTTTATCACCTCCATGTCCAACAACAAATCTTATTCTCTGACGTATAACCCCAAATAAGCCTGTATCTGTTATGACAATAGCATCAATTAACCTATTTATTCTAACACCTCAACTAATAGCAATCTTTACCATGCACTAGAAATTTAAGTTATATAGACTCTGAGCCTTCAAAGCTTACAGTAAGGGATACTACCCTTAATTTCTGACTATAAAATTTGCAAGATATACTCACATCTTCTGAACGCAAATCAGATGCTTTATATTAAGCTAAAATTTTTACTAGACCAGCAAGTATTATACTTACAACCTCTTAGTTAACAGCTAAGTGCTAATTTTAGCTTTGGTCTATAGACCCCAACAGAGTATACTTCTGTATCTTCAGATTTGCAATCTGATGTGAACTTCACCACAGGGTCATTTTGACAGGAAGAGAAATCAAATCTCTGTAAGCAGGTCTACAGCCCACCGCCTAAACATTCGGCCATCCTACCA